ATTCGTTATTGGAGCAGATAGCAACAACCATCTCATCTGGGAAAAGCCATCTTTTTCTGAACAATGTCTTTGTGATTTGATCCAATAGCGCTTCGTTAGATAGGAACAGATTTGATAAATATTGATAACTCTCAGATAGAGTATTAGAACGGAAAAATCCATTAGATAATGAACTATTGATTCTAAGCCATCTCTGGCAATGAATGAACAATTCAAAATGCTTTTCTTGCGTATTCTTGATAAACCAGTGTTTATATATAGATGTAGGAAGATCTGTTTGGGAAGTAAGAAGTTCCCTTGACATCTCTTCATCTGTAAAGAATTGTCGATGTGAAAACACAGAGACAAAAGGCTGATCTTTGAATAGGAAAAAGAGTGGATCCGCGGGGTCCCAAATGAATTGGCTTTTTCGAAAAAAGCCCTGTTCTTTGGAAGATCTATCTCGTGTCTGGTACTGCATGGTTCCACCCTGCAAGAACTCTGAATCATTCTCTTGAAGCTCATCCTCTTCATCATAAATGATCCGCTTGTCCCGAAATGACCTGGCCCAATAGGGAAATCCCAATTCATTGGGCCTTTCAATACAATAAAATAGAAAGCCCCAAGGGCTCCATATTCTAGGAGCCCAAACGATGTGATTGAAAAAATCCTCCTCTTTCTGTTGTGGGTCGAGGACTCCCCCCCCTTCTTCAAACTCCGATTCATATTTTTCATAGAGAAATCTCTGATCAACGATAGAATAAGATCCATTTTGAATGATATTAAAGGGATTCCTTGGTTCGGACCGAAGAAGCAATGTGACTCGATCCTTATCAAACTGACTGCAATCTTTTTCTGTACGTGAGGATCCCACCAGAGCGCCTTCAACTTCAAATAGGCCATGAACAAGATCAGAATTATTCTCAACGAGTCCATAAGATGTGATCCCATTTTTTTCATCAGGTCCGGGTAGAGACCAAAGGTCTTGAGCGACCGATCCGGCAGAACAACTGAAAAGGTAAAGAAGTATCGTAAATTTCTTGATACTCGTTCCAAGTTCGAAGTACCATTTGTACAAATAAGAATCCCCCCCGTCACATGATTTCTTCTTGATATAGATAGATATAGGATCAATGGAGCAATTACTTTGAAGTACATTTTGTGAAACAGCCCTTCCAATCTGATAGAAAAGGATCCCATGATCCTGAACCGATCTTTCCTGAGATCGGAAATCCCAAGTTTGTCTATGAAGAACAGATCTAATTTTATTAGTGTCAATGATGGATTTTTTTTGTATAATACTAATCGATAGGGCCTCGTTGGTAAGTGCAACAAGATCTCGTACATTTGAACCCATCGTTGTGGACCCGAATCCATTAGTATGGGACATTTTCTTTTCCAAGTGAAATCCCCTAGTATATGAAAGAGTGAAAAAGTGTTTTCGTTGTTGTGAAATAAGAAGCCTTCGTATCTTAATGCATGTATTAAATTTATTCGGAGGTATTTGAGCCGGATCAACTTTTTGGGGAATATGAGTCGAAGCAATAACAAGAATATTTCTAGTAGAACATCTTTCACAATCCCTGGAGAGATAGTTGACAAAAAGACCGAGGGATAAGTAATTCGACTCATTGACATCCAGATCATGGATGTTTGGAATCCATATTTTGCAAGGAGACATTGCTTTTGCAAATTCGAATTGAAAGGTGATATAAAATCGGTGTATTTCTGGCATGATATCCATAGTAAGCGTATTGATGATAGTAAGAAGCTCCAGCTCCATATCAAGGTCACGGTCGATATCGTCACTATCGTAACTATCATCAATATCGTCACTATCATCAATAAGAAAACCCTTAGGCTTGTTATCCAGGAACTTGTTGAGAAATACTGTAATGAAAGGAACATAGGAGTTTGTCGCTTGGTATTTGACCAAATAGGATCGTCCAGTTCCAATAGAACCAATGACAAAAATACCCCTACTAGGGGGAGGTAGGGCAAAGCGGAGCGAAAAGGGTTTTCCATGAGATGGGAAATGAAAACTATTAGCCCCCCGCAAGGTTTGTGAATAAGTAATTGTCTGATAATTAGCAAGGAATATACGTCTTTCTGCAAAACAGGATGTATTGAATTCATAAATGATAAGATACTTTTTATGAATGTCAACAAAATATCGTAAGTAAATTGCTCCCGGTTGTTCAAACATTTGATAACCAGAGTTATTCTTTGATAAATGATGACTATGAGTGAGACTGAATAGAATTTGATCAATCCTTTTTTCTGTCGTAAAGGTAGAAAACTGAACCAAGAATTCTCTTTCTTTATCATCAATCGAATTACTGTTGAAGACCCAGGATTCAATTTTATCATCAATCCAATCACCATTGACGTTTTTAATTTTTCTAATCTAGGAATAGATTGTTTTACTTGGATGACTTTGATGTCTCGTATTTCTCGAAAAAGCGATTCGATTGATGGGATTTGGTATAATACTAATGAGATCGATGAGATTGAAATATTTCTTCTTAGAACGTATTGATTTGACCCCATAAGTGGGACCACCACCCCATAGCATGTTGCCACCAAAAGCAAAACTCCGTATTTCTTCAAGAGAATCTCCAAATTGTTCCAGAGCAACTTGAAAGAGATTCTTTTACCAGAAAGAATTGAGTTCAGATGTAGGATACCTATCCAGAAGTTTTCGCAACTCAATGATGTATGATGGAATGATGAAAGATTTTTCCTTTTCGAACTCTGTCTGTAACTCACTATAGACTCGAGAAACAAAGAGAAGATGTGTACGAACGAGATATCCAGCAACAAGGAGAAGGAAAAGGATTGAATAGAAGAACTCCTGAACATTTTGCGATCTGAGATGTGTCGATATAAATAGTAACTCATTATTTCGATGAATAATTTCTTCGGACAGAAGAAGATTATGTAAACAATTACCCGGAATCTCACTAATGAGATTCCATATCTCACTAATGAGATTCCATTGTGGAAGACACAATGGAATCTGACGAATTCGCCATAATATATCTGACCCATGCATAATATCATGAAAAATGGATACAAATTTTTGGCTGCTACTAAGTATCGGCAATAGGTCTGAAAAAGTATCAAAAAATATGAAATTTTGATATTTGTACCCTGTCGAGGTAAGGAACCATGGTATATATGTTTGGAATAGATTCCATTTTGAGAGAGTTGAAAAAACACTATCTTGTTGAAAGGTTCTATACATCTGCCCTTTCTCAAGGCATTTTTTTTGACAAGGACTCCGTTTTTTCCTTTTTTCGGATGGTAAATATTTCTCAGAACATGGAGTGTGAATCTAACCCATGTTTGAATTGAAATTGAGATACTGATGCAAGTTCTTCCCTTCTGAATCAGGTATATTCTTATCTGAAAGAGGTTGACAATAAGTTTTTTCAAAATGGACAATTTGTCCCTCTGTAAGAGGTGTTCCAGAAATGTCTGCGATCGAGTAAATAGCTCCACGAACGAATAGATCGTATCGAATTGGAAAATGGAAAGATTTGTACAAGTTATACCCTTCGTCGCCACTTTGTGGAAAATCGTTAGGTATGAATATGTTAGATACCTGTGACTCGATTGGTGAAATAGTATCTCTCTTGAAAAAAGCATGTTTTTTTTGACCATCGCAAAAAGAAAAGATTTTGTTGCGAATGAACAAGATATTGAGGAATTGTCCATACGTAAAATCATAATTATTGATACAGGCCTTTTCCACATAAAAAGGGAATCTTTTGTTACAATAGAAGCAGAAGTGATATTGATTATTGAAGAATCGAAGTCGATTTGCTTTATAAAAAGAGTATATGAATGAACTTCTATGAAATGGTTTGACGGGATTGAGCCAATTGTCTGGATCGTGGGATATGATTGAGAAATAGGAATCTGTGTTATCAAAAGATTTCCTGCGATTCTTTCTAGTATGGAATGAGTCAATGATCCACTTTGGTATCTTATTGAACAAAAATGGTGATATTGTTCCTCCATTGATGAAGAATTTCGATTTTTGGGAAGTATCTTGGTCATCCAATAATAAGGGTTTCCATTTTTTGAAATGAAAGATTTGAAGACCAATTGATTCAAATAACTGATTACAGAGTGGATTATTCGGACCTTTGAATTCATAGATGTGGATCTCGGACCTATGAATGGGGATACCCCCAAAACTGACAAAGAAAAAAGAAGGAAGTGAGTTAGACAAAAAGAGAAGAAACTTGGGCAAAAAAAGAAGTAACTTGGACAAAAAGAAACAAAGTGACTTAGACAAATCTTTTTTGTCGATAACTTCAGACCAATCAATCGAATATTGATTAATATGGAATCGATCGAACACAACTTGAAAACGGCTATTCTGCTCAGAAATGAAATAGTCCAAATGTTCCTGGAAATTCTTGCTCCCATTGGACCATTTGTATCTATATGCATTAGGATCCCGATTGATGGATCTCTCCGTTCGAGAAATAAAAATAAGAGGATCGAACCATTTCTTCTGACTCTTTTTGAAATTGGATAAATGTTGGTTGATCGTGTATTTGATAATAGTTCGATGATTGAGAGTATCATTTCCAATTTGATACCTTTGAATTCCATATTCGAAGTTGCAATTGAATCGATTGAATACATTTCTAATGTAACCATGGGTGCTATATTGGATTTGAATGAGATTTCGGATGAATCTATATTGATTGACTGCCTCCATAATGTTGTTGCTAGTAAATACAACAATTTTAGGTTTTGGATCTTCCAAATTATTCCCGCAAGAGGTCTGGACCCATTTTTTAATGATCCTTCGATAAAAAGATTCATTCTCTTCATAAAAAAGAGGAGGTAGAACCAATAAAGAGTGATTTTTCGATTCATCCCTGGAGTTGAATAACTCATTCTAGAAATGTTTTTGACCCAATCCGGAGGAATCAATAGAAAAAGCAAATCCCTTATGATACACCAGATCCGGCTCGGTAATTGATAGAGTGAATAGATCT